AATAATTCGAATTAATCCTATGTTTCATTACATATATATAATGAGATAATGAAAATAAAAGAAAATAAAAACATATAGAAAATAAAAACATATAGAAAATAAAAACATATAGAAAATAAAAACATATAAAAAAAAATTTCAAAACTGAAAAAATTTCAGTAGTCATATGGGGTAAAATATCTAGGGATTTCTAGCATATTCTTTTCGAAGTATTTTTTTCATTAATATCTGTGTATAGGATCATTGCTTCTATTGATTTGATACGAATACATTACATAAACATAATCTAAAGCACCGAACGATTATATTTTTTCTCCTTTCCTTATCCTGGATTTCATTTCTATTTTCCTTAATTGATTTGATTCAATCCGTTGAGTTGCGAGTTTACATATAACAACTCATATCTTTCTATACAAAAAAATTCGAAACTTTTTTCTTGTACTATACCGACTGACCCTCTCAGAAATAAAATAAAAAGAATCGAGTTATTTCATTAGAGTTAGAATGAAAAAAAAAGAGTCATTCCATTTCAGACCAATCTCGAGTACTAAAGAAAGATCGCGATTTGGAATGAACCAAAATACTTGTTTGTTTTGTTACGGCAATAACACTTAGTAATAGTAAGACCACCCGATGGGTTGGATTTCACTACAAGAAAAAGGTTTGTTTTACAGCAAACCTACATTACACAATGAAACATACCACAGAGTGGTATAATAGACGGAATCGTAAATTATCTAATCTACAGAAGAAAGATACTTCTAATAGAAAGAATTAGACATTATCGAATGATTTGACAGACCAAATCCCAAAACCAACTCAACTCATAGAATATAGAAGAAGGAAATTGATACATTTAGGACCAATTCATTATCTCTGCATTATCTCTGAATCAATCAATTGGGGTTGTTGTTCTGCCAAAAAGCGATTAGTCAGGCGACTCCACAAAACAAATACAAGAAAAGAATAGGTCCTAGATCTATGTGACTGTTGAAGTTTTTAGACAGAATCATGTCATGATTCTCACTTCATAAATTGACCGGATTCGATATACCAACGCAAAAATATATCACTAACTCTTTAATCATGGACAGAAAAAGAGGAAAAAGGTCATATGTAATCCATCCACGAAGATTAATGAAGGAAGATGAGTATTTTATCCGAGATTTTACAAATACTGATTAGATCTATTGGAATGAATTATTGTTTTTTATTTATTGTTTTTATTTTCCTGTCCCTATGTATTTACATGAACATGTGGTAATACTTTTGGACCAACCAACCGGCCAGTCTATAAACAAGTACTAATGAGGAAATGAAAACTATACTAAACTAAAATAGAATGTATTAGGGCTATACGGACTCGAACCGTAGACCTTCTCGGTAAAACAGATCAAACTGATTATCATCGAAATGATTCGAACTGTTTCAAAGACCCAACATGCATTTTGTTGCATTGGGCTCTTTCATAAACTGATGTAAAGATCAGTTAGTCCACCATATTTTTCTTTACAGGAAAATAATGAGATGGCTCCATGTGCTCTGATTCATCATTTGTATTCTGATCTAGGAGCAATACCAAAGTGTTTCAAAGAAGGGTTACCTTGACTTAGGTCTGCCTTCGGCCTAGATCTAACTAAGTTAGATGGAGTCTCTATCGCTACGCTGCAAGAGTCGAATATGAGACTTCATACACCTTAAAGTTCATAGGACGAAAAAAGGTTATTTTGAGGCCCTTATACTCATTATGCCTAGCATTGAATGGACTGGGTATTTACCTTATCAACTATCAAATCAATGGCGGGTTCTATTTGATTTGGCACCTGAATTCGCACCTGAATCGGACCGAACCCAATATTTGTCAGGCTATTGTTCTCTTGTTCCCTCGAATCTATGGAGTAAGACATCGATTTGTCAATAAGATCAATTATGTTTATTGCATTGCATAATGGGCTCCCTTGAAAAGCATTGGCGCACGTGTAAACGAGGTGCTCTACCTAACTGAGCTATAGCCCTTGTCATAGATATATTAACATATGGATAATTTCTTGTCAAGATGGATATTCCATAATCCCACATGATAGCTCTCTGATCCGTCTACTGTTAACAGGTTGGTATTGCTTAGAAATAATATTCCACTTATAATCCTATAAGTGATGGATCCTTTTTTTGGTGATAAATAACCTACTTAACTCAGTGGTTAGAGTATTGCTTTCATACGGCGGGAGTCATTGGTTCAAATCCAATAGTAGGTAGAACTTATTAGATACCGAAGTCAATTGAGTGATATCTAATAAGTTTTTCTACCCATTTTCTTTTTTTTTTCGTTATATCAGATTAGACTTGATTGTGTTCAATTGGCAGAATAAAAATGTGGTGTATCATAATACAGTTCTAAAGAACTTCTTTTGATTATTTTGATGTATTGACTTGACTAGGAGGAAATAGCATTTACAGCCTCTACTCGTGTCCTAGCTCGTCTGAGAGCTAGATTCGCTTC